TTAAAGGTTCATTATCAATATGATTTACCTGAGAGCAGATGGTCGAGAAACTGGATCTGGATCAGAAAAAAGAGGGATTCTAGTTGTAAGATATTTAATGAAACCATCGCTGGAATTGAGATCTCATTCAAAGAGAAAGATTTCAAATATCTGGAGTTTCCTTTTGTATATTATTCTTAATTCTTATTATTACTTATATGGATCTTCTTACCAACCAGATTTTATAGAATCTAACCATAACTATCGGGTTAGGATGGATCTAAACCAGCTCATTATATATATGACTCACCATGCCAACTATAAAACAACTTATTAGAAACACAAGACAGCCAATCCGAAATGTCACAAAATCTCCCGCTCTTCGGGGATGCCCTCAGCGCCGAGGAACATGTACTAGGGTGTATGTGCGACTCGTTTAGATCATAGACTAAAAAAAAAGAAATCTTTCCGGTATCGGTGATTGTTTAAGATAGTTTGAATGGAATTCTTCCATTCACACACACTATCTTAACTTAAACAAAAATCTATTCTATTAGTAAGAATTATATGATTCTATATATAATTCTATTGTGTATAAAATTTATGGTTTCGATTGGTGCAAACCGAATCACCTTAATTTGCAATTTAAGATGAAAAAGACTTTCCCATTGGTAACAAATGGTTATCCATTAAGCGGGAAAAATCCTATTTCAAAGAAACGAAAATTATGCCCTAAATCTTGCAAGAACGGACTAAGAGGGTCAACTACCCAGCTAATCTTCATACTTAAATACCGTTACTGTATAGCTAGATTTCGTTGTGAAAGACCTATTACTAGATATTTCATGGGTAGAGCCCATGAGTGTGAACTGTACAAGTTAACAATAACATTGATTAAATCAAGATTCAATGAAGGAAGGGGCTCCGGTGTATAGAGAGGACCTCACCGTTTAAAAAGTAATCATAGAAACGATGGAACCCGCCATTTCTTTTTCTATTTATTCTATTTAATTTACTATATTTTTTTAAATACCTAGTATACAATTTATTATTTCGAGGTTAAATGCTTAGAAAAAAAAGAAAAAAATCGTGGTTGGGAAGGTTAGAGTAGCAAAAGCCATTGGAATTTTTCTTTTATACATTGGAATAATCTATTTTTGTTATTACTAGACTAGGAAGGATAAAAGAATAACTGAAAGAAAAAAATCAAATAGTTATTCATCAAAGTCTCATTTATTCAATGAATTTATTCAATGACCAGAATTAAACGAGGATATATCGCTCGAAAACGGAGGACAAAAATTCGTTTATTTACATCAAGTTTTCGAGGAGCTCATTCAAAACTTACTCGAACTATTTCACAACAGAAAATAAAAGCTTTGGTTTCGGCTCATCGGGATAGAGATAGGAAAAAAAGGGATTTTCGCAGTTTGTGGATCAGTCGAATAAATGCAATAATTGGCCAGAAGAAACCAAAAATATACTATATTTATAGTAAATTGATGTATAATATGTCCAAGAGGCAATTGCTTCTTAATCGTAAAATAGTTGCACAAATAGCTATATTAAAAGGGAATTGTCTTTTTATGATTGCCAACGAGATCATAAAAAATAAGAATTCCCCGGAGACTGAACTCCGGGAAGGTGGTCGAATAGAAGATATTTGTATAATAAAATAGAATTCATATGACAAAGTCATCAAAAGAAATAAACAACCACGCTCAAAAAAAATTATTTCTCTTCACCTATTATCTTTTTTCTTACAACGCAACAACCCCAATTGTCGTAGTTTTCGAACAAAATATCAATCCACATTTCAATTGAGTTTAGATTCAAAATTGAATTCAATTGAAGAGTAACTCTATCTTTTTTTTTTTTTTTCAACAGTAGTAGTTCTAGTGGTCGACTTGCTTTTTTCAAATTTTTTTTTTCCATTCTTAACAAATTTTTTTTTTCCATTCTTAACAAAAGGTAACGAATTAACATTAACATTAACAAAGGGTAACGAAGATAAAATACGAGCTTGTTTTATAGCAATCGTAATTAATCGTTGTTGTTTTAAGGTCAATCTATTCACGCGTCTAGATAATATTTTTCCTTGTTGACTAATAAATCGATAAAGTAAACTCATGTTTTTATAATCAATTCGATCCCCCGATTGGATTGGGGACAAACTCCTACGAAAAGATTGCTTGGATTTAAGAAAGAGTCGCTTAGATTTCTCCATGGTTTGTTTATTCCTATACCAAAATCCTATTTCGTATAAAAAAGGATTTGTTTTCTTTATATTCTTATTTTTTTAAGAAATTGTTATATAATGAAATATATGCTATAGAATGTTATATGTATCTAATTTCATGTTCTATAATGTTATATATAGAATTTATATGTTATATATATAATTTACAGATATATAATATCTAATTTAATATATAATTTTTAGAATATATCTTCTATCTGAAATCATTTTTCATCTACCTTGTAAGGGTGACACACAAGCGATCCATTTTCTCTATTTCTTTATCTCTGCATGAATCATATGTTTGCAACAAAAGGGACAGAATTTTCTCAATTCCAATCGACTAGGGGTATTGTGTCGATTCTTTTGAGTAATATATCTAGAAATACCCGTTGATTCCTTATTAACACCCTTTTGATCACAACTGGTACATTCCAAAATAACAGTTATTCGAATATCTTTACCCTTGGCCATGAACCTCCTTTGGTTTTTTGATTCACTTAACTCTTCGATTTTCAGATTCGAAGCGAAGAATAAAAAAGGAACGAAAAAAAGTATAAGTTGAAAATTCAAAATCAAATTATGAAAGATTTTGTTCCAATTCATTTTATATAGTACAGTAATAATTCAGTAATACAATGATTTCGAACTATATTTCGAATCGCAGTACAGTATTTCATTTTTCATTTAAGTATCTTGTATGATATTATTGCCCCTGCCCTAGCATTTCAATTCCATTTCCGGTCTCACTCTATTATTAATAGCAATGGAATTGAATTCTTAATTCAATTCCATTGAAACCAGGGAAAAATTCTGAGTTTCACTAAGACCAAATACACCTTTCTTCTTTCTCTTTTTTTTTCTAACTTATTCTAATTAGAAAAAAAAAAAGAAATGAAAGAAGAAGGAATTAATCACAGATATTTGATTGGATCTCTAATCTTCACCTTCCCGTGCCAATAACTAGAATGAAAAAAAGGGGAATATCAATGCATCCGGGAATAAACGATTAATTTCTATCAAGATACCCGCTAAAGCCCCGAACCATAGAGTACTTGCCACTGGTGCCACAGAGAGATATGTTTTTAGATCTCGCATTTCAAATAATCCTCCTTCGTTTTTTTCTTGTAATTTGTAATACACAATTACATATAGGAATATGAATATGATCAAATGGTTATTTTCTTAATAACCACTTGCATTTGTCGGTGGAAGTCCGAATTCAATCAAATTGAATTGTACAACGATTCATTAGATCTCTTTATTTTCATTAGATATCTTTATTTTATAGAGCATGATTTTTATTTCATATATATCTAATATATATTCTTATTAATATTCTCTTCTAATAATATTAGAAGAACTATATTATTCTATTATTTTTATGAATTTGATTATCTTAATAGAATTCTTCTATTTTTCATATTTTTTTTTATAAATATTTTTGATATGTAGATTCTATTTAATTTAATATATCTTCTTTCTTTTTATTATTATACTCTATATATTCTCTTTATTTCATTATTTATTTAATGAAATATTCTTAAGAAATAGAATTTTTTTTCTTTTTTCATATTCGATATTATAGGATATGAGAAAGTAAAAAAAAAAAGAAAAAAATGGCAGGATATATGATATATATAACAGAAAATTGTGGAAAAGAAGACAAAGATTGTTTACAATGACACTGGAAACCAATGGAAAGGGATGTAGCGCAGCTTGGTAGCGCGTTTGTTTTGGGTACAAAATGTCACAGGTTCAAATCCTGTCATCCCTATCCCGAACTATTAGTTATCATATGAGCAGTAAAAAGAGATCAATTGAGACCGATTTAAATTGGACATACATACTCAATATCCATAGTTAACTATGGATATTGAGTATGTATATGCATCCAAGATGTATTTGCATCACATAAAATAAAATTATTGATGAAAAGAAAGCGCTCTTAGTTCAGTTCGGTAGAACGCGGGTCTCCAAAACCCGATGTCGTAGGTTCAAATCCTACAGAGCGTGATTCCATTCTTGTTAGATTGAGAATGAGACTGAAATAATGGCACAACAGTCTAATCTAAAGTCTGAATTTGATCTCCTGTTTTTTAGGATGAAAAGATATAGGAGGTCAAAAAACAAAAGAGATGTTACTTAATCAAAGATCCAACTGATCACCACGTCGGTATTGTAAATATGCAGTTACAAATAATCCAGCCAAAGTAATAGGAATTAGACCTAACACGATTCCAAATAGAAAAACTTCAATCATTTGAATTTGTTTGAAAGGAAAAAAAGGGAGGGTAATATCTATCCTTAAATATGAATCTGTATTTACCATGAGTCTCAATCACCAAGAATTGGAAATTGATATAATAAGGAACTATAGAATATCTAGCATATTCCAAAATCCCCAATTCCTCTTCAAATTTCAAATAAGTCGTATCTTATTCAGACTGATAAAAAGACCTGCGGTTATAGTTAAAACTGCTAGTAGAAAACCGAAATAACTGGTTATAGTGGGCATAAGGAAACTAAATGAAATATGTTCTTTTTATACATATGTTTATAAAGCACTTTCCTAAGTTTCCATTTTTGAGATAAAAAGAAGAAAATAAGCAAAAAATACCACTTGAAAGATACAATTGAAAATAATTGATTCATCAATCAATTATTACGGACGAACAAAAAGAAAAATATAGTTTCATAGACACGAAATCAATTCATCATCTGTGACATCTACCCATCCTGTGATTCCAAATCAACAGATTTCTTGATCAACTCGTGAGTT